ATCTTGAAGCACGATTTCGGCATCTCCCTGACCAAATCCCCCCACATTAGGATTGCTTGTTAATGGTTGATCAAGCTTGATGGATTCACCCTCTGAAATAAGAAGTTCTGGCCCTGGAGGTATAATATCAACCACTTGGTGCCCATCCGATGCATCAACGATGATTATTTCATATCCTCCTTTTTCTTTGCGTACTATTCTGCTTACTATACCCGCGGATGTAGCATTATAGACTGTATTGTTACTCTTGCTCCCATCAGGATAAATCTGACCCCTTCCCCTATTCCCACCTACATATATGGGATATTTTAAGAAGTGAACGTCTTTCTTCGTAGCAGGGTCAGGGGAAAGAATGGGAAAGACGATTTCACTATATTTCTGACCTGGAACAGGACCTATTACAAGAATATTTCTTTTATTGGGACGATAACTTTGAAAAGACAGATTTCCTATCTTTTCTTGCACCTCGGGGGAAATACGATCGGGGGGGGCTAATTCGAATCCCTCGGGTAAAATAAGAACAGCCCCTACATTCAAAGCCCCTTTTTTACCATTAGCAAGAACTTGTTTCAGTTGCATATCATAAGGAATTCGAACAACTGCTTCAAATACAGTATCAGGAAGTACAGCTTGCGGAACTTCAATATCCACAGGCTTATTAGCTAAATGGCAATTGGCGCATACAATTCGCCCAGTTGCTTCTCGTGGATTTTCATAACCTTTCTGCGCAAAAATGGGATACGCATTTGAAATAGATGTTCGAGTTATTACATATATCATAATCGATACAGAAATAGATCGAGTGATCTGTTCCTTTACCCAAGAAAAAGTATTTCTATTTTGCATGATCCAATCATTCATCCAGGAATTTCTACAATAAATTAGATAGGTAGCTAGTATAGTTCCCTATCCACGAGTCTGCCATTGTACCGAAATAATTCTATTTAAATAGGACAAATACCTTGAAGAGGTAGAAGTATAAAGAAAAAATAAGTCAAATGGAAAATGCTTTCTTTATGCGCGAAGAAAAATTTTGATTGATATCAGGAGATCAAATAAATTCTTCATTCATTCATCGAATGATAAATGACTACAAGTGAAGGAGATACACGATTTAAAAAAAGGAAGATCCAATATTTCACAATTGTATCTAGAATAACTGGAAAAGTGGAAACAAGACCAGATATAATTTGGTCGTTATGAGCCAATCCAAAATCATTGTAGATCGAACCAATCATTAGTTCCCAACCATGGGTCGAGTGAAATCCAATCCATAAATCAGTAACTAAAAGAATCGAAAAAGCTTTTATTGTGTCATTTAAGTTATAGAAGAATTCCTGAACCCAAGAATTAAGAATGACAAGTTCTTCATTACCCAGAAAAAAATAACCGCTTAAAATAGCGAAACATATTATATTTGTCAAAAAATGCAAAATGATATGGAGATGATATTCATTGTTTGTTTTGACCAATTGTATCGTTTCCTTGTGTATTCCTATACGAAGCTTTTTTAGGTTTTGTATATCTGTTTCTGGGTATTCTTTTATCATTTCATCCAACAAGAGTAGTTCTTCTAATTCTAGGAATTTTTCTAGAACATTTTTCTCTTGAATATCATTCAAAAGAGTTTCGGATTGCCTAGTATTCCACCAATTAATAATCCAAGGTTCGAGACTTTTTTGAAATGAGAGAGAGACCCACCAGGGCAAAAATACTATAGATGCAATATATGGGAGGGAAATCAATGCTTTCTTTTTTTTTTCATTTTTTTTATCTGTGAATTGTTAATGAACTGCTTCATTTGTCAACTCTATCTGATCTGATGTTTCTCTAAAGCACAAGTTCTATAACAAGGTATGGAACCTATGGATCTATTCCTATTTTTGTATAATAATTAACTCCTTAGATCCAGAAGGAATTAAGGAATATAGAAATACAAAAAATAAGGGTCCTTTTTCGGATGAAAAAAAATTCGAAATGTTGCACCGTTTAACCACAGCACAGGAATACGGTATCAGTTCAAAATACTTCAATTGGTACGCGCAAGAAATAGGCCAATTCAGCAGCTTTTTGCTCAATTTCTCGCGGAGTCAAATTCTCATCAGTACGAGTCAAGGGAATGTTTCCTTGGCCTCTGATTTCCATATAAAGAATACGACGAGGAAAAAGACCCTCTTTAACCTCCATTCTGATTGATTGGATATCTTTCATAAAGAAGCGAAGGAAGATGCGACGATTTATTCCAGGGAATCCCCAACGAAAAATACACATTATTCCTTCTTTTCTATCGAATCGGTCATAACCACTACCTACATTCCATGAAATTGTGCACCACAAATATGAACTAATGAATAGACCCGCGATCCCATAGAAAGACATCACGATTCCTTGTGGAAAAAAAATGATTTGCTGAGATGGAAATCCAGGTATCAGATTCCTACCAAGATAACTAGAAGTTCCAACCACTAAGAATCCTAGTGAACCTAAAAAAAGGATACAGGCCCAGCAAAAATTACTTGCTTTTCGAGACCCTGTTATAAGTTCTATCCATATATGTTCTGATCGCCAGTTCATACTATACTAGATCCACTTACATTCGATTGGAATTCAGAAAAATTCTGACTTTACTTTTCATGATGCCGAAATAACTTTCATCAACTAGCACTAGTTTGATATGAACCATTAGGAATAATTGGTTAGATACATATACTTTCTATTATAAATATTCGCCGATCATTTTTAACCAGATATACCCGCATATCATATACATACATTTATGCGGATACATGATATCCGCATGCATAACAGTTCTTTCATTTGTGTTCGGAAAAATCCACATATTGTCCCATATTACACTAAACAAATATCTGTATTATGATTCAGTGTTGAAATAAATTGATGAAATTTGGTCCCATCGGATCTAGACAATCTTATTTTTTTGGACATGAAGAAATAAAGAAGCCATTGCAATCGCAGGAAATACTAGGCCCACTAAAGGGACAAAAATAGAGGGTAAGTTAAGATCTGTCATAGAATGGGTACCTCGATTTAATATTTGTACCTATTATAAAGATATCTTATGATAAGTATCCCTATTATATAGAAACTATTCTAAATAATATTAATATTTAAGTAGTTAATAAGTGCAAGGAATGAGAACTAAATGAAGTGTACCTATTCATCTTTTTAGACGAATATATATGATAATCCGCTTTAAGTTTAATAAATTTTATTATTCCCCCATCCTTTTCTTTTATTATATTAGAAAGAATAAAAGAAAAGGTTTTTTATTAAAATTAACAAGTTTTTTATAAGTTCGCGACTCTAACTAAACTAATTCAACCCAACAAACAAAGATTCCTAGTAAAAAATGGGAGTTCTTAGTAGACATGGAAATCACTTCTATTCTATATTTTCATTTTATTTCGATATTTTTTTTTTGCGTTTTTATTCAAAGGAAAGAAACCGTGCAGCTGAAATAACTCACTCAGAACACCTTTTAAAAGATTACGCGGTACGATTGGATCAAATAAGCCCTTATGGAATGAATACTCAGCCGCTTGTGAACCGTCGGGTACTGTTTTATTCAATGTTTGTTCAATTACTCTTTTACCCGCAAAAGCAATGTAGGCGTTGGGTTCAACAATAATAACATCTCCTAACATACCAAAACTGGCAGTTACTCCACCAGTTGTAGGAGATGTAAGGATTGATACATAGAATAACTTTTTATTTGATTGATAATTATATGAAGCAGAAGATATTTTAGCCATTTGCATCAAGCTCAAACTTCCTTCTTGCATACGTGCTCCCCCAGAAGCACACACAATAATGACAGGTAGAGATCGATTAGTAGCATACTCGATCAAACGGGTGATTTTCTCGCCTACTACAGATCCCATACTACCCCCCATGAACTGAAAATCCATAACCCCAACTGCTATGGGAATACCATTTAGTTGACCTATGCCTGTTTGAACAGCTTCAGTTAAACCTGTCCTTCTTTGATAAGAGTCGATACGATCTCTATAAGGTTCTTCCTCTGAATGAAATTCAATGGGGTCCGTGGGGACCATATCTTCATCCATGGGATCCCAAGTGCCCGGATCAATCAACAGTTCGATTCTATCTGAACTATGCATTTTCAAATGATATCCACACTGTTCACAAATATTCATTTTTGACCTAAAAAATTTTTTATAATTTAATCCATAACAATTTTCGCATTGAACCCATAAATTTCTGTATTTTTTATTTATATCAAAATCATTAGATCTTCCTCTTATATTGAAATCGCGGTTGTTACCACCAGTTCTTATACTAGAATTCCTGCTTTGACTACCGCTTACGCCTTCCGTACAAATGAAACTAGAAATGTAACTGTCACTGTAATTGTCGGTACCGTTGAAAGTGTCACTATGAATACGGACTTCAAAACGAAGATAACTATCAATGCAACTATTAATGTGATTATTCCAACTAGATTGAGTATCATACATGTAATGATAATAGTAGTGATTGTTACTCTTATACTTACTATTCAAATAATTAGAAAAACCAGGTTCTAGTTCACTCAGAAAAAAACCAATCTCCTGATTTTCAATATCAAAATATACAGAATAACTGTCACCATTACCATCCCTAACTAAAAAAGTGTTATCAGAGATAAAACTCCAAATATCCCTAATAGCAAATAAATAATCAACATTTCTGAAACTATCACTCCAACTAGGAATGGTATGTCCAACAGCATTAAGGCTATCCATTGATTTACTTAGCCCACACTTATGTTCTAACTTCGCCTTAGACAACATCGAATTGAACCACCACTTTTTCATAGAGTCTTCTTGCTCCCTATTTGATGAAAATATAATAGATGAATAGTCATTCGATGAATAATCGTTTTATTATTTTATTTCCTATCAGAATTAAGCATATGATCCAATCATTGGAATTTTTAACTAACAACGGGTGAGTATTGAAAAAAATGATTCTTTTGG